CAATGGTAAAACATCTCCTTGCCAAGGAGAAGATACGGGCTCGATTCCCGCCGCTCGCCAGCTTAATTTAGTAAGGTACTATGATAAAAAATTTCGTCTAGTTGACTACTTAACTACTTATATTAAATTAAGTAGGTGTTAGTCTAATACCGTATCCCTTACTATCTTACCCTTCCTTTGCACCCCACTCAAAAAAAAGGGGGCTCCGGCGGCGGGAATCGAACTCGCCAACAGGACTCCCTAAATCAGGGATTCACCGAGACGAACAACTGGCAAACTGCTTTTAAAGGGAAGGGAGGTAGACTGTGCCTTTCTTTCATTTCATTTTTCTTTTCTGCAGGGTAGGAAGGAGCCTTGAGAGTTCTTCTTGTAGGGGCAAGTGACTTTGTAAACTGCTCAATTTGGCCCTCTAGGGCCGGGAACTAATGAATAAAAAAGGGTTGGATACCGCCCAGCCCTCTACCATATCCATACAAATAGAATAGTCCTTTTATACAGACAGCTAAGTGCGGAGACGGGAATCGAACCCGTGACCTCAAGGTTATGAGCCTCGTGAGCTACCAAACTGCTCTACTCCGCTCTGGAGGGCCGGAAACTGGTGGACGAAAAAGGTTGAATACAGGCCTCTACCATGTCTAGACAAATAGAATAGTCCTTTTATACAGAATGGAGCGGGTAGCGGGAATCGAACCCGCATCGTTAGCTTGGAAGGCTAGGGGTTATAGTCGACGTTGGTTGATTATTTTTAACGTCTCTAATTCAAAACCGAACATGAAATTTGGATTTCATTCGGCTCCTTTATGGATATTCTCACCACTTAACATCTATGTCAGCTTTTCTATCTGAATGGAACCAAAGCTCTCCGCTTTCTAGATGATCCCTATAGAGTAGGAAATAGAAATTATACTAAATCTATCTAATCTACTTACTTCGTTCCCTAATTTTATTCAAGAGATCCTGAGGAAAAGAATTGGGTTTCCACCGAGCTGAAACAATATGCTGATGGTTCTAGTAAACCAAAACTACCGTTTTTTAGCTATTTGGCTTCCATTTCCTTTTTTAACAAAAGAAGATTTAGTTACGATTGGAAATAAACTTTTTTGTATCTTCATCCATAGATCCTTTACTCATATTTAAAAAATGGGAATACTTAATCCAATGCAAAATTATGCTTCGCGACTCTGTACTCATAATCCAATTTGTATTTTGGATGCAATTTCCATTAGTCTTTGGATACAAATCGCGAGAATGTATATTCTTCCTCAATATGCTATTGAGAGGAAAAGGATTAAATCCTTTATAAGAACTAAAGTTTTCATCGGAATATAAAAAACTTAAGGACACCTTAAGTATATCATTTCAAATTCAGTTATTAATAGAACGAATCACACTTTTACCACTAAACTATACCCGCTACATGTAGATTATGATACCAACGCTACCCTTTGTCAAGGGTAGCCATTCGAGAAGGAGGCTAATTCCCCCTTATTGAATCAAATGGAGAAGGTTCATGACAGTGAGCGATTGGTACTTCGATCGCGGGCCTTTATTTTAGGGTTTAGATAGCCTCTCTGGTCTGTAAAATACATATCTTCTTACCATCCCAATAGCGTATGAACCTAATGTATGCATTTCGATTAGGGTCGTATTCTTATTCTATGGTTACGACTACAATGATCATTATTTGCTTTGCGAGGACGTAAGTGTGCCAGACTGCTGTAAGGAATAGTTTGATTATTCCTACAATATACACTAGGAGATATAGGGGGCAGCACTGCCCCCATAAATCCCTTTCTTCCTTTTCCTTTTTGTTCAATTCTGAACAAAGAAATTGGGGAAGATGTTTTCTTCCCCCACTTATCATGAAGTCCGAGCCCTAGAGAAAGAGTGAGATGAATTTCAAAAATTCATCATAGACTTTCCCTATGGCTTGAGAGAAGCAAGAAACAAAGAGTCGTAACTTAAAGAGAAAGGCGGACAGGACCCGACGGATTTACCTGATTACGTCAGGTAAATCCTTACCTGAGAAATTTTGGTCAGGATTTACCTGATGTAAAGAAGATCCTAAATGTCTCTGGTTAGTCGATCCTCTCCATTTACTAATTTCCTCCCCTCTTTTCCACTCAATTCTAGTTTATTAGATTCTTGTTTAAAAGAATCAAAGAAGATGAATAGAACTAAGAACACATAAAAAAAGCATAGAGGACCAAGACCATTACCAAATGTTCCTCTCAAGAATCATATTGGGTATCTGTTCCCTTCCTTTTCCCGCTAGGATCGGAAATCTTATATTTTTCATATCCATATACCATCGAACCCTTAGGGTTACAGAATCCTCCTTTTTTCCTAGTCTTCGGAAACAGAAAACCCATAGCCGGGAGGAGTTAGGTATGTAGGGTATGGTTTATTATTTTTTGTTGGGCAGGCAGTAGAATAATTTTTCTACTCTGCAATATAAATTCTACTGCCCACTTTTTACAAGCAAATTGTTGCTAAAACTCTAACATAGTTTGTTCAAAATGCACCAACTAGAATCCTTGGAGAATATTCAAGTACCCCCTTTCCAAGGGGTACCTGTTAAAAATCGCTTCAACAAATCCGTCCAAAACTTTTTAAGAAAAATGGAAAAGTTTTGAACTCGAAGGTTTTTCCAAGAGATGCCTGTTAAAAATAGTTGCAATCTCTCACCAAAACAGATAAGAAGTATCTCACTGAAAATTACTAACCAGCCATATGGGTATATGAAGAGCGCGAATTCCTTTATACCCCACCCAATTACAATTAAAGGAAATAAAACATAAATGGAGAAAATTCTCATCATAAGATCAGCCAATAGAAGAAAAAAGTCCCTAATTCTGCAGAACGTTCTGAGCACGTGAAAAGTCAATAGCCTAAAGATAAAAAAGAAAAAGTATACCATTTTTTTGACAGCAGCTCTTATTGCCCCTTTGGCCTTTTTTTTGGCCTTTTGTATTATCCGATTCAAAAATCGATTCATATTCAAAAATTGATTCATATTTGTTCACCTCCTCTAAACAATCTAACTTTCGTGCTTTGGTTTAGTGAGTCGTCCGAGATCGTGTTTACATACCTATGAACTTACCCTCTTCAAGTATATTGGATACTACTATACTAATAATTATAGTAATAATTTTTTATTGTGTCAACCCTCTCTTCACGTATTTTATTATACGTATTTTTTTATATAATAAAATNAAAAAAAACCTCTACTTTGTGCAAGTGATAAGAGAGAATATGAAAGATTTTCTTATTTTTCTTGATTTTCTCAAGATTTTGAACCTTGCCATGAATAAACTTCTATATCTCGATCTCGATATATACATATATAATCTCTACATATATCTCTATATGTACATATATTATGTACATTATGCAGTAGACCCATAATGGGAAATCAAAGTGGCTAATTTTGGAATTGAATAAAAAGCCCTTTTAACTCAGTGGTAGAGTAATGCCATGGTAAGGCATAAGTCATCGGTTCAAATCCGATAAAGGGCTTTTTAATTTGGTGGTAGAGTAATGCCATGGTAAGACGTAAGTCATCGGTTCGAATCCGATAAAGTACTTTTCTACTAAATTTATTATTTATTCACCTTTTTTTCTTTGTTTTTGAAAATTTCTCCATTTTTTTCTTGAATTTTATGACTTAGTGTGGGATGCATGCATTTTTGGTCTGAACACTAAATGAAGCACGGAGTGTAAATTGCAAAAAAGAAATCAAATTGGACTCTTTTTCCTGTTAGATCAATCAAATCACTACCTGTACTGAACTAATCTAGAATCCCTTTTATTAATCTATTCTTATTCTATACCCTTTAAATGAATTTCCCTAAAAAGTAGGAGATGATCCGTGAATTAACCTAACCATCAACTAAAAAAAATCCTAAGAAAGCATAACAGAAAAGTAGGAAAGACTCTTTGCTTTGGATCTAGTTATACTCTTCGAGTATATTGACAATTCTAAAAAACTGCTCATACTATCATTATAGTATAATGACGAGCGGTTGTATATGGCCCTATCGTTTAGTGATGCCCCTATCGTCTAGTGGTTCAGGACATCTCTCTTTCAAGGAGGCAGCGGGGATTCGACTTCCCCTGGGGGTAGGGAGTATTATGAAAGGAGGTTAATCATAGATTATCAAAAACCCTAGAATAAATTCTTCCTGGGTCGATGCCCGAGCGGTTAATGGGGACGGACTGTAAATTCGTTGACGATATGTCTACGCTGGTTCAAATCCAGCTCGGCCCAAAAATCTAGGGCTTCGTGAATATGAACTAAATCCATTTTTTTTCTTCCATAAAAAAAAATGTCTGATCCATAGAAATAAAGGATAAAGAGAAAGGGGGAAATTTCTTTCTAATCCATATTTCTCTCATTCCTTTTTTACAAACAAAAGAGTTTTTCTTATTGAAAGGTGGATTATCATCCATTTTAAGCGATAAAAAATCGCGACATACTAGTTATGTCACTCTCACTATACCCACATACGATATATGGGTATGTAGTATATGATTCGTCTATTTCTTAGAGTACGACAGACGAATCGAATCTTCTTATGGTTCTATTTAAAAATAGGTATAGGTATGCCATACACCCCGCGGGGATTGTAGTTCAATTGGTCAGAGCACCGCCCTGTCAAGGCGGAAGCTGCGGGTTCGAGCCCCGTCAGTCCCGAACTAGGGTTCAATGAATGGGTAAATTCATCTTTCCTTTTTCCATAAAAAATTTCCATCAAAAAAAGGGGGCAGGAGACAAGATCAAATACCTATGGGACATCCTTACTTCACTTTTTTGATTTCGCATTTTTCATTAAAGAGGGAGGGAAGGCCTATAGGAATTTCTTTTTTCACTACTCCCGGTTGATAAAGAAAGACATACATATCATACGTGGATTAGTATAATTTAGGATATTACTCTATCCTTATGATGATACCATCCTCATCTTAACTTCCTATTCGACTCTTATGGATTATGGAATAGAGTACCGGTATTTTATCGGAATCCATACATAAATTGTATTCGTTTATTCTTAGACAGTGAATTTAATATAATTAGTACTTTTTGGGTTAAACCAGGCCCCTTCCATTTTGTAGTTCCAACTTTGTTTGTGTATGTTCAATGACTAATTGGAAAGAATCTATCTCATTCTCATTCCATTTGCGGACTCCTTTTTTATGGATCCGCTCTCATCTTTAGACCCAAAAAGTGGATATTGATAGTAACCTAATAAAATAAAAGAAAAACCAAGCAAAGCAAACGCCCTTTTTCCTAAATTTAAAATATTCGATTTTTTTTATTTAAGCCCTCTTTTCTCCATCTCACTTCTACTTCTACTGCTTATTTGTATGTCTATGTGACCCATAGAAAGTCGGTCATATAATACATACATACATAATTGTATGTATAACTATAAGAAAAAGGAAGGGAAATTGGATAAGATAAGAAAGATCGTGGGTTATAGATATAGAAAAGAAAAAGTAGAAAAGGATGAAAAAAAGAGAGAATTCCTAATCCAATCAAAAAACCAATTTTGGTCTTAGTATGGATAAGGGATCTTCCTATGTTATACTATTCCACTCTCAACCATGAATTGATTTGATAGATCCGATATTCATAATATTGAATTGATTCAGTATTATCAGAATGCAAGTCCTCCCCTTGAATTTACAGGATACCCCTTTTTCCTCTCCATGGGATTACATCCCGAGTTATTGCGAAAAAAAAAGAGGTTATGGAAGTCAATATTCTCGCATTTATTGCTACTGCACTGTTCATTCTAGTTCCTACTGCCTTTTTACTTATTATTTATGTAAAAACAGTCAGCCAAAATGATTAATTGGAATTCCAATTAATCATTGAAGAAATGAAAAAGGGATTAAATAAAATAAAAATCCAAGTCTTAAATGAAAGGATCTGGTTGGAATCATAAAGTGTGGTAGAAAGAACTACATATAGTTTTTTCTACCACACTTTAGAGTCTTTCTATTATATTATCTTGAATCTACATAGAATAGATTAGTAGATTGAAATAGTATTCTAATTCAATTTCTTTTTTCACTGCATCCACTTAATTTCAATCAAGTCAAAATAAAAAAATCGAAGACAATTCTTCACGAAAGAATCCATGGAGGGAGAGAAAAATAATATGAGAATAGACTATAGTAAAAGAAAAAAAGTAAAAGTCAAAATCAGCGAATCTTTCATGCTTAAACATGCGGCGAGATGCTTCAAAAGAGCATAAAAATTTTTCTAAGAATAAGAAAAGAGTATAAAACAAATGGAAAGTGTGCGATATGTTGTGAATAGCTCCGTGGAAGAAAGTCTAATTTTCTTATGTATAGAACTTTTTTAACCATTCGTCACTTCTAGTAGAAATTATGAATTGCTGTAATCGCTCTTTCTATTTCTATAGAGTAGAATAGAACGACTCCTTCTTACAAGAGTTTCTTACAGGAGTGAAACAAAACTAAAGAAAGAAAGAATAAAGTTTGGCAAAATGATTAATGCAAAAGGATCAATTAAAGAAAAGAGTTGATACAACAATTCGACTACTCAATCAATTAGTAGTATCCCTAGAGTCCACTCCTCCCCCATACTACTAGTGAAAGAGAAAATGTAAAGACTACCATTAAAGCAGCCCAAGCGAGACTTACTATATCCATGTAAATTATGTCTCCTATTTCTATGAAGAAATTATTCTACTATTGATCAATAATCATAGTGGAATCAAGGGTACAGAGTCAAAAAGGGATTCTGCCCTAAGGCTATGGATGAATCAGTTCAAGGAGTTTACTCCTAACAAATTCTTATAGGATTTCTGGTAGAATTGGAGAGCATTAAGTATAAATACGATACATAGCCCTTTTCCTTAAAAAAGAGTACGGGGATGATGTCCTGAATGGAAGACGCGGGAATAGAAAGATTTTTTCTTCCTTTTGTTACCTTTTTTTTATAAGCAAAGGACGTCAGAATATACCATAAAATTAGGATAGATAAATATTTATTGGATACCTACCTTGCCTATGTTTATTTTTAACCTAAACCCTACAGCCCCGCTTTCTATCATTCTATGAAAGAATGAGGAGACTTTATCCACAACTCCGAAATTGATTTTTGATCAGCCTATTCAATCTGATTCTCGACGGAATCAGTAGCCCTTACTTTAGTGTATGTAGGTAGCATAAGATGTACGATAAATAAAATGTATAATAATTAGGAAGTCTTGATATTCCTTCGTGGAGTCCCTTCTTCAATCTTAGATTGAAAAAAAAAGAATGCCCCTTAGGAGCCCTTTGAATATCAAGATTTCTGACATCTTAGCCTCGTAGTTTTAAATTCTCGAATCAATTAAGAATCAATTCAAATTAATAAAAGAATAAGTAAACGCTACCTCATCCCTATTGGTAGCTGTTTGGGCCACTACCGACAAAACAAACCCTAATAGAACTATGGATTCTCAAAATCCAGTATCGCCAGGCCTAGTTATTCTCTTGCCCCAGCTTATGCGGGGTACGAATTTGTCGAGTTCGATCAGTACTATAAGCCTAAGTATTTTATTGATCAGGCGGCACCCAGATTTGAACTGGGGATAAAGGATTTGCAGTCCCCTGCCTTACCGCTTGGCCATGCCGCCAAAAAATCCGATCTAAAATCGAGAAAAGAGCAAGTATTCATCCACGTTTTCTTACTAAAACCCCCTTTCTTTTATCTTGAATCTAATTCTACTTACTTTTTTCCAATATTTTTCCAAAAATCTATTCCTGCTTTTTTTGGATCCAGTTTCGATTATTCTCCTCCATGGATTCTATCTTAAAACACACATTGCTAACACTAGAAAACTTCCCTTTTCTTTCTATTGAGATGAAAAAGGAGAAAAAGTGGATTTCCAGTCACAGGCTGCAAAATTCAGAACAAATTGGAACCATTAACTAGAATTCTACTTTTTTTTGAATTGCAGTAGTGAACGACTCTTAAATCAGTATTCTCTCCCCCCCTTCCTTTTAATGGCATAATAAAATAGAATGGGTTTATGCCTAATCCGTGTATAGGTAAACTCCAGGTCCGAACAGCATTATTATCCATAACAGCATTATTATCCATGGATCCCCCTTATGTACATATCTCTATGGGGAATCGTGCTTTAATTTTTCATTGCATTAAATATCTTGAATAAAAAAAGGAAATTTGCTCTGATATAGAGTATGACCTGACCATCTTGGCCCACCCAAGTGAAATTACGATAAAAGCAGGGATATGTGGAGAGGTGGATAACTAGATTGGCATGTACTTAAAAAAAAGGACTTACTTTATTTTAGGATTCTACAATGAAATCCTATATTTTCTAGCAATTCTACTACTACGAAACAAAAAAGAACCCTCAAATTCTTTTTTGAAATTAAACTAAGCGTGCTATTCTAAATCGAACTAAAGTCAAACTTTCTAGTGCTTATAAATTATTATATTATGGCTTTATCCCATTCATAGAAAGGAGATAAAATGAGAAATCTTTGCCATCCAATCTGATTAGAATATCATTAAGTGGCAGAATTTTTTTCTAGGAATGTTTTATCAATTCATTTTCATTCGATTTGTACCCCTGGCAAATTCGAACTTTCCTCGAAATTGTCTCTATTCATATGTATGAAATACATATATGAAATACGTATGTGGAGTTCCCTAGAATTTCATGTGATTCAGTAAACAGAATATAGATTCCATGATTGCTAGATCGATCCATAGGGATTGATGAAGAGTGAGCTGATAATGGAATTTTTCTTCGATAAAAAGGAAACTTAAGATTAAGATGCTCCGGAATGGAAATGAGGGAATGTCCACAATACCCGGATTTAGTCAGATCCAATTCGAGGGATTTTTTAGGTTCATTAATCAAGGCTTGGCAGAAGAACTTGAGAAGTTTCCAACAATTAAAGATCCAGATCACGAAATTGCATTTCAATTATTTGCGAAAGGATATCAATTGCTAGAACCCTCAATAAAAGAAAGGGATGCTGTGTATGAATCACTCACCTATTCTTCCGAATTATATGTATCTGCGAGATTAATTTTTGGTTTCGATGTGCAAAAACAAACCATTTCTATTGGAAACATTCCTATAATGAATTCCTTAGGAACCTTTATAATAAATGGAATATACCGAATTGTGATCAATCAAATATTGCTAAGTCCTGGTATTTACTACCGCTCGGAATTAGACCATAAGGGAATTTCTATCTACACCGGGACTATAATATCAGATTGGGGAGGAAGATCGGAATTAGCAATTGATAAAAAAGAAAGGATATGGGCTCGCGTAAGTAGAAAACAAAAGATATCTATTCTAGTTCTATCATCAGCTATGGGTTCGAATCTAAGAGAAATTCTAGATAATGTTTCCTACCCTGAAATTCTCTTGTCTTTCCCGAATGCTAAGGAGAAGAAGAGGATTGAGTCAAAAGAAAAAGCTATTTTGGAGTTTTATCAACAATTTGCTTGTGTAGGTGGGGACCTGGTATTTTCGGAGTCCTTATGTGAGGAATTACAAAAGAAATTTTTTCAACAAAAATGTGAATTAGGAAGGATTGGTCGACGAAATATGAATCGGAGACTGAATCTTGATATACCTCAGAACAATACATTCTTGTTACCACGAGATGTATTGGCCGCTACGGATCATTTGATTGGAATGAAATTTGGAACGGGTATACTTGACGATGACGATATGAATCACTTGAAAAATAAACGTATTCGTTCGGTTGCGGATCTGTTACAAGATCAATTCGGACTGGCTCTTGATCGTTTACAACATGCGGTTCAAAAAACTATCCGTAGAGTATTCATACGTCAATCGAAACCGACTCCACAAACTTTGGTAACTCCAACTTCAACTTCGATTTTATTAATAACTACTTATGAGACCTTTTTTGGCACATACCCCTTATCTCAAGTTTTTGATCAAACTAATCCATTGACACAAACTGTTCATGGGCGAAAAGTGAGTTGTTTGGGTCCTGGAGGATTGACGGGGAGGACTGCAAGTTTTCGGAGCCGAGATATTCATCCGAGTCACTATGGGCGTATTTGTCCAATTGACACGTCCGAAGGAATCAATGTTGGACTTACTGGATCCTTAGCTATTCATGCGAGAATTGATCACTGGTGGGGATCCATAGAGAGTCCATTTTATGAAATATCTGAGAAAGCAAAAGAAAAAAAAGAGAAACAGGTGGTTTATTTATCACCAAATAGAGATGAATATTATATGATAGCAGCAGGAAATTCTTTGTCTTTGAATCAGGGTATTCAGGAAGAACAGGTTGTTCCAGCTAGATACCGTCAAGAATTCCTGACTATTGCATGGGAACAGATTCATGTTAGAAGTATTTTTCCTTTCCAATATTTTTCTATTGGAGGTTCTCTCATTCCTTTTATTGAGCATAATGATGCGAATCGGGCTTTAATGAGTTCTAATATGCAGCGCCAAGCAGTTCCGCTTTCTCGGTCCGAGAAGTGCATTGTTGGAACTGGATTGGAACGTCAAACAGCTCTAGATTCGAGGGTTTCCGTTATAGCCGAACGCGAGGGAAAGATCATTTCTACTGATAGTCACAAGATCCTTTTATCAAGTAGTGGGAAGACTATAAGTATTCCTTTAGTTACCCATCGGCGCTCTAACAAAAATACTTGTATGCACCAAAAACCTCGGGTTCCATGGGGTAAATCCATTAAAAAAGGACAAATTTTAGCAGAGGGAGCTGCTACAGTTGGTGGGGAACTTGCTTTAGGAAAAAACGTATTAGTAGCTTATATGCCATGGGAAGGTTACAATTTTGAAGACGCAGTACTAATTAGCGAACGTTTGGTATATGAGGATATTTATACTTCTTTTCACATCCGAAAATATGAAATTCAGACGGATACGACAAGCCAAGGCTCCGCTGAAAAAATCACTAAAGAAATACCACATCTAGAAGAACATTTACTCCGCAATTTGGACAGAAATGGAGTTGTTAGGTTGGGATCCTGGGTAGAAACTGGCGATATTTTAGTAGGTAAATTAACGCCTCAGATAGCGAGCGAATCGTCGTATATCGCGGAAGCTGGATTATTACGGGCCATATTTGGTCTTGAGGTATCCACTTCAAAAGAAACTTCTCTCAAACTACCTATAGGTGGAAGAGGGCGCGTTATCGATGTGAAATGGATCCAGAGGGACCCCCTAGACATAATGGTTCGTGTATATATTTTACAGAAACGTGAAATCAAAGTTGGGGATAAAGTAGCCGGAAGACACGGGAATAAGGGGATCATTTCCAAAATTTTGCCTAGGCAAGATATGCCCTATTTGCAAGATGGAACACCTGTTGATATGGTCTTCAATCCCTTAGGAGTACCCTCACGAATGAATGTGGGACAAATATTTGAAAGCTCGCTCGGATTAGCAGGGGATCTGCTAAAGAAACATTATAGAATAGCACCCTTTGATGAGAGATATGAGCAAGAGGCTTCAAGAAAACTTGTGTTTTCAGAATTATATGAAGCCAGTAAACAAACAAAAAATCCATGGGTATTTGAACCCGAGTACCCGGGAAAAAGTAGAATATTTGATGGAAGAACAGGAGACCCCTTCGAACAACCTGTTCTAATAGGGAAGTCCTATATCTTAAAATTAATTCATCAAGTTGATGAGAAAATCCATGGACGTTCTACTGGGCCCTACTCACTTGTTACACAACAACCCGTTAGAGGAAGAGCCAAGCAAGGGGGACAACGAGTAGGAGAAATGGAAGTTTGGGCTTTAGAAGGATTTGGTGTTGCTCATATTTTACAAGAGATACTTACTTATAAATCTGATCATCTTATAGCTCGCCAAGGAATACTTAATGCTACGATCTGGGGAAAAAGAGTACCTAATCACGAGGATCCTCCAGAATCTTTTCGAGTGCTCGTTCGAGAACTACGATCTTTGGCTCTAGAACTGAATCATTTCCTTGTATCTGAGAAGAACTTCCAGGTTAATAGGGAGGAAGTTTGATCGGAATAAATATAAATTCTTTTCTTATTTCTATTTTATGATTGACCAATATAAACATCAACAACTCCAAATTGGACTCGTTTCCCCTCAACAAATAAAGGCTTGGGCTAACAAAAACCTACCTAATGGGGAAGTCGTTGGCGAAGTCACAAGGCCCTCTACTTTTCATTATAAAACCGATAAACCAGAAAAAGATGGATTGTTTTGCGAAAGAATCTTTGGACCCATAAAAAGCAGAATTTGTGCTTGTGGAAATTCTCGAGCGAGCGTAGCTGAAAACGAAGACGAAAGATTTTGCCAAAAATGCGGGGTAGAATTTGTTGATTCTCGGATACGAAGATATCAAATGGGATACATCAAACTCGCATGTCCCGTGACTCATGTGTGGTATTTGAAAGGTCTTCCTAGTTATATCGCGAACCTTTTAGATAAACCCCTTAAGAAATTGGAGGGCCTAGTATACGGCGATTTCTCTTTTGCTAGGCCCAGCGCTAAAAAACCCACTTTCTTACGATTACGAGGTTTATTCGAAGATGAAATTTCATCCTGTAACCACAGCATTTCTCCCTTTTTTTCTACCCCAGGCTTTGCAACATTTCGAAATCGGGAAATTGCGACAGGAGCAGGTGCTATTAGAGAACAATTAGCAGATTTGGATTTGCGAATTATTATAGAGAATTCCTTGGTCGAATGGAAGGAATTAGAAGACGAGGGGTATAGTGGAGATGAATGGGAAGATAGAAAAAGACGAATAAGAAAAGTTTTTTTGATTAGACGCATGCAATTGGCGAAACATTTTATTCAAACAAATGTAGAACCAGAATGGATGGTTTTGTGCTTATTACCGGTTCTTCCTCCCGAATTGAGACCCATTGTTTATAGGTCTGGGGATAAAGTAGTGACTTCGGATATTAATGAACTTTATAAGAGAGTTATCCGTCGGAACAACAACCTTGCCTATCTATTAAAAAGAAGTGAATTAGCGCCAGCAGATTTAGTAATGTGCCAGGAAAAGTTGGTACAAGAAGCCGTGGATACACTTCTTGATAGTGGGTCCCGCGGGCAACCAACGAGGGATGGTCACAATAAAGTATACAAATCACTTTCAGATGTAATTGAAGGTAAAGAGGGAAGGTTTCGCGAGACTCTGCTTGGGAAACGGGTCGATTACTCGGGGCGTTCTGTCATTGTTGTGGGTCCTTCACTTTCATTACATCAATGTGGATTACCTCTAGAGATAGCAATAAAGCTTTTTCAGCTATTTGTAATTCGCGATTTAATCACGAAACGCGCTACTTCTAATGTCAGGATTGCTAAAAGGAAAATTTGGGAAAAGGAACCCATTGTATGGGAAATACTTCAAGAAGTTATGCGGGGACATCCTGTACTGTTGAATAGAGCACCTACCCTGCATAGATTAGGCATACAGGCCTTCCAACCCACTTTAGTAGAGGGGCGTACTATTTGTTTACACCCATTAGTGTGTAAGGGTTTCAATGCGGACTTTGATGGGGATCAAATGGCTGTTCATCTACCTTTATCCTTGGAAGCTCAGGCGGAAGCCCGTTTACTTATGTTTTCTCATATGAATCTCCTATCTCCTGCTATTGGAGATCCTATTTGCGTACCGACCCAAGACATGCTTATAGGACTTTATGTATTAACGATTGGAAACCGTCGGGGTATTTGTGCAAATAGATATAATAGTTGCGGAAACTATCCAAATCAAAAAGTAAGTTACAATAATAATAATTATAAGTATACGAAAGATAAAGAACCCCATTTTTCCAGTTCCTATGATGCACTGGGAGCTTATAGACAGAAACGAATCAGTTTAGACAGTCCCTTGTGGCTCCGATGGAAACTAGATCAACGCGTCATTGGGTCAAGAGAAGTTCCGATTGAAGTTCAATATGAATCTTTGGGGACTTATCATGAGATTTATGCCCACTATCTAATAGTGGGAAATAGAAAAAAAGAAATCCGTTCTATATACATTCGAAGCACTCTTGGTCATATTTCTTTTTATAGAGAAATAGAGGAAGCCATACAAGGATTTAGTCAGGCCTATTCATACACTATCTAAACAAGGAAGTTAGATTCGGCGATGCCCCTTTCGGGGGGCATTCCGATTTCGCTAGTATCATCATTTTTGCCGCGCGAATCCAGATTGAGATTAAGGAAAGGAAGTTAATTAAATTTTCGAATCACTGACTCAGGCCCATTGTCGAATCCTACTCAGCAATTGTCGAATCCTACTCAGCCGAAAAAGGGGGTACTTATGTATGGCGGAACGGGCCAATCTGGTCTTTCATAATAAAGAGATAGACGGAACTGCTATGAAACGACTTATTAGCAGATTAATAGATCATTTCGGAATGGGATATACATCCCATATACTGGATCAAATAAAGACTCTGGGCTTTCATCAAGCCACTACTACATCGATTTCATTAGGAATCGAGGATCTTTTAACAATACCCTCTAAGGGATGGTTAGTCCAAGACGCGGAACAACAGAGTTTTCTTTTGGAGAAACACTATTATTATGGGGCTGTACACGCGGTAGAAAAATTACGCCAATCCGTTGAGATATGGTATGCTACAAGTGAATATTTGAAACAAGAAATGAATTCGAATTTTCGGATAACGGATCCTTCTAATCCAGTCTATCTAATGTCTTTTTCAGGAGCTAGAGGAAATGCATCTCAAGTACACCAATTAGTAGGTATGAGAGGATTAATGGCGGATCCTCAAGGACAAATGATTGATTTACCTATTCAAAGCAATTTACGCGAGGGACTTTCTTTGACAGAATATATAATTTCCTGCTACGGAGCCCGTAAAGGGGTTGTAGATACTGCTGTACGAACAGCGGATGCTGGATATCTTACACGTAGACTTGTTGAAGTAGTTCAACATATTATTGTGCGTAGAAGAGATTGTGGTACTATCCGAGGTATTTCTGTGAGTCCTCAAAATGGGATGACGGAAAAACTTTTTGTCCAAACACTAATTGGTCGTGTATTAGCAGACGATATATATATCGGTTCACGATGCATTGCCGCTCGAAATCAAGATATTGGAATTGGATTAGTCAATCGATTCATAACTGCCTTTCGAGCACAACCATTTCGAGCACAACCAATATATATTAGAACCCCCTTTACTTGCCGGAGCACATCTTGGATCTGTCAATTATGTTATGGTCGGAGTCCCACTCATGTCGATCTGGTCGAATTAGGGGAAGCCGTAGGTATTATTGCGGGTCAATCAATTGGGGAGCCAGGGACTCAACTAACATTAAGAACTTTTCATACTGGTGGAGTATTCACAGGGGGTACTGCCGACCTTGTACGATCCCCTTCGAATGGAAAAATCCAATTCAATGAGGATTTGGTTCACCCCACACGTACCCGTCATGGGCAGCCTGCTTTTCTATGTTATATAGACTTGCATGTAACTATTCAGAGTCAGGATATTCTATATAGTGTAAATATTCCCTCAAAAAGCTTGATTCTAGTGCAAAATGATCAATATGTAGAATCCGAACAAGTAATTGCGGAGATTCGTGCCGGAACGTCCACTTTGCATTTTAAAGAAAGGGTACAAAAGCATATTTATTCCGAATCAGACGGGGAAATGCACTGGAGTACTGATGTTTACCATGCGCCCGAATATCAATATGGTAATCTTCGTCGATTACCAAAAACAAGCCATTTATGGATATTGTCAGTAAGTATGTGCAGATCCAGTATAGCGTCTTTTTCGCTCCACAAGGATCAAGATCAAATGAATACTTATTCTTTTTCTGTTGACGGAAGATATATCTTTGACCTCTCAATGGCTAATGATCAAGTAAGACATAGACTGTTGGATACTTTTGGTAAAAAAGATAGGGAAATTCTTGATTATTCAACGCCGGATAGAATCATGTCCAACGGCCATTGGAATTTTGTCTATCCTTCTATTCTTCAAGATAATTCGGATTTATTGGCGAAAAAGCGAAGAAATAGGTTCGTCATTCCATTACAATATCATCAAGAACAAGAGAAAGAACTAATATCCTGTTTGGGGATTTCTATTGAAATACCCTTTATGGGTGTTTTACGTAGAAATACTATTTTTGCTTATTTTGACGATCCACGATACAGAAAAGATAAAAAGGGGTCAGGAATTGTGAAATTTAGATATAGGACCCTAGAGGACGAATATAGGACCCTAGAGGACGAATATAGGACTCGAGAGGAAGACTCAGAGGACGAATATGGGAGCCCAGAGAACGGATATAGGACCCGAGAGGACGAATATGAAACCCTAGAAGACGAATATAGGACTCTAGAGGACGAATATGAAACCCTAGAAGATGAATATGGGATCCTAGAGGACGAATATGAAACCCTAGAAGACGAATATAGGACTCGAGAGGAAGACTCAGAGGACGAATATGGGAGCCCAGAGAACGAATATAGGACCCGAGAGGACGAATATGGAACTCTAGATGAAGACTCAGAAGACGAATATGGGAGCCCGGAGGAAGGCTCAGAGGACGAATATGGGACTTTAGAGGAAGACTCAGAAGAAGACTCAGAGGACGAATACGGGAGCCCAGAGGAAGATTCCATCTTAAAAAAAGAGGGTTTGATTGAGCATCGAGGAACAAAAGAATTTAGTCTAAAATACCAAAAAGAACTAGATCGGTTTTTTTTCATTCTTCAAGAACTGCATATCTTGCCCAGATCCTCATCCCTAAAGGTACTTGATAATAGTATCATTGGAGTGGATACACAACTCACAAAAAATACAAGAAGTCGACTAGGTGGATTGGTCCGAGTGAATAGAAAAAAAAGCCATACGGAACTCAAAATCTTTTCCGGAGATATTCATTTTCCTGAAGAAGCAGATAAGATATTAGGTGGTAGTTTGATACCACCAGAAAGAGAAAAGAAAGAATCTAAGGAATCAAAAAAAAGGAAAAATTGGGTCTATGTTCAACGGAAAAAAATTCTCAAGAGCAAGGAAAAGTATTTTGTTTCGGTTCGACCTGCAGTCGCATATGAAATGGACGAAGGGAGAAATTTAGCAACACTTTTCCCGCAGGATCTCTTGCAAGAAGAGGATAATCTCCAACTTCGACTTGTCAATTTTATTTCTCATGAAAATAGCAAGTTAACTCAAAGAATTTATCACACGAATAGTCAATTTGTTCGAACTTGCTTAGTAGTGAATTGGGAACAAGAAGAAAAAGAGGAGGCTCGTGCTTCCCTTGTTGAGGTAAGAGCAAATGATCTGATTCGTGATTTCCTAAGAATTGAGTTAGTCAAGTCCACTATTTCGTATACACGAAGAAGGTATGATAGGACAAGTGCAGGACCGATTCCCAATAATAGGTTAGATCGCACCAATACCAATTCCTTTTATTCCAAGGCGAAGATTCAATCACTTAGCCAACATCAAGAAGCTATTGGCACCTTGTTGAATCGAAATAAAGAATACCAATCTTTGATGATTTTGTTGGCATCCAACTGTTCTAGAATTGGTTTATTCAAGAATTCGAAATATCCCAATGCGGGAAAAGAATCGAATCCTAGAATTCCTATTCGAGATATTTTTGGGCCCTTAGCTGCTATTGTACCTAGTATATCGAATTTTTCTTCATCTTACTATTTACTAACGCATAATCAGATCCTGTTAAAAAAATATTTGTTCCTTGACAATTTGAAACAAACCTTCCAAGTACTTCAAGGGCTTAAATACTCTTTAATAGATGAAAATCAAAGGATTTCGAATTTCGATAGTAACATCATGTTGGATCCATTCCATTTGAATTGGCACTTTCTCCATCATGATTCTTGGGAGGAGACATCGGCAATAATTCACCTTGGACAATTTATTTGCGAAAATGTATGTCTATTTAAATCGCACATAAAAAAATCTGGTCAAATTTTCATTGTTAATATTGATTCCTTTGTTATAAGAGCAGCTAAGCCTTATTTGGCCACTACAGGAGCAACTGTTCATGGTCATTATGGAGAAATCCTTTACAAAGGAGATAGGTTAGTTACGTTTATATATGAAAAATCGAGATCTAGTGACATAACGCAAGGTCTTCCAAAAGTAGAACAAATCTTTGAAGCGCGTTCAATTGATTCACTATCGCCGAATCTCGAAAGGAGAATTGAGGATTGGAATGAGCGTATACCAAGAATTCTTGGGGTCCCCTGGGGATTCTTGATTGGAGCTGAGCTAACCATAGCCCAAAGTCGTATCTCTTTGGTTAATAAGATCCAAAAGGTTTATCGATCCCAAGGGGTACAGATCCATAATAGACATATAGAGATTATTATACGCCAAGTAACATCAAAAGTGCGGGTTTCCGAAGATGGAATGTCTAATGTTTTTTCACCTGGGGAATTAATCGGATTATTGCGAGCGGAACGAGCAGGGCGAGCTTTGGATGAATCGATCTATTATCGGGCAATCTTATTGGGAATAACAAGGGCTTCCCTGAATACCCAAAGTTTCATATCTGAAGCAAGTTTTCAAGAAACTGCTCGAGTTTTAGCAAAAGCTGCCCTACGAGGTCGTATTGATTGGTTGAAAGGCCTGAAAGAAAACGTAGTTCTGGGGGGGATTATACCTGTTGGTACCGGATTCCAAAAATTTGTGCATCGTTCCCCACAAGACAAGAACCTTTATTTCGAAATTCAAAAAAAAAATCTATTCGCGTCGGAAATGAGAGATATTTTGTTTCTCCATACAGAATTAGTTTCTTCTGATTCTGACGTAACAAACAATTTCTATGAGACATCAGAACCCCCATTTACCCCCAATTATACGATTTAAGGATACATAAAGCGGATTTTTTGACTTTAAACTAGACTTTTGACCTTAGAACACTAACAGGTCAGATTTTAGATTTTTATTTTATTTTAATAAGTAAAAGAAGTCAGTTAATTCATTAAGGTTACGTTTATACCATGTATCAATGGCCAATTCTCAGTGGAAGGTTACATCGGAACAATTATTATTTATTTCAAGCTATTTCGGCTCTTTCTTAATCTTCAAAAAGAAATAAATTCCGTAATGGAATGGTAGGATGAAAAAAAAAGAAAAAATCAAAAGGAAGTGTGGAAAAAATGACAAGAAGATATTGGAACATCAATTTGAAAGAGATGATAGAAGCGGGAGTTCATTTTGGTCATGGTATTAAGAAATGGAATCCTAAAATGGCCCCTTACATCTCGGCAAAGCGTAAAGGTACTCATATTACAAATCTCGCTAGAACGGCTCGCTTTTTATCAGAAGCTTGTGATTTAGTTTTTGATGCAGCAAGTCAGGGAAAAAGCTTCTTAATTGTTGGTACCAAAAAAAGAGCAGCGTATTTAGTAGCATCAGCTGCAATAAGGGCTCGTTGTCATTATGTTAATAAAAAGTGGTTCAGTGGTATGTTAACGAATTGGTCGATTACGAAAACTAGACTTTCTCAATTTAGAGACTTAAGAGCAGAAGAAAAGATGGGAAAATTCCACCATCTCCCAAAAAGAGATGTGGCAATCTTGAAGAGAAAATTATCGACCTTGCAAAGATATCTCGGCGGGATCAAATATATGACGAGGTTGCCGGACATTGTGATCGTCCTCGATCAGCAAAAAGAGTATATAGCTCTTCGGGAATGTGCCATTTTGGGGATTCCTACTATTTCTTTAGTCGATACAAATTGTGACCCAGATCTCGCGAATATATCGATTCCAGCCAACGATGACACTATGACTTCAATTCGATTGATTCTTAACAAATTAGTATTTGCAATTTGTGAGGGCCGTTCTCTCTATATAAGAAATCGTTGATTAAGAAGAATAGTGAATTCTTGGGCAACTGCGTAGATTTATGGGATCACTTACTATTCTTTTTTGTTTTGTATAGATAAAAGAAGGGGAATATTGATATATATTAGAGGGTATTGATATATATTATGATCTGATGTGATTTCTTGGTATCCTAAATATAAGATTAATACTTCAAGTTGCTGAGTTGAGAAAGAGATGGTTGAATCAAAAGAATTCCTTTTTTGAAGTTCAATTTTTATCAGAGGACAATATGAATATTATACCATGTTCCATTAAAACACTCAAGGGGTTATACGATATATCGGGTGTAGAAGTAGGCCAACACTTCTATTGGCAAATAGGAAGTTTCCAAATTCATGCCCAAGTACTCATCACTTCTTGGGTCGTAATTACTATCTTGCTAGGTTCAGTTATCATAGCTGTTCGGAATCCACAAACCATCCCGACCGACGGTCAGAATTTCTTCGAATATGTGCTTGAGTTTATTCGAGACTTGAGCAAAACTCAGATTGGAGAAGAATATGGTCCCTGGGTTCCCTTTATTGGAACTATGTTCCTTTTTATTTTTGTTTCGAATTGGTCGGGTGCTCTTTTACCTTGGAAAATTATACAGTTACCCCATGGGGAATTAGCAGCGCCCACGAATGATATAAATACTACTGTTGCTTTAGCTTTACTCACGTCAGCGGCATATTTTTATGCGGGTCTTAGCAAAAAAGGATTGAGTTATTTCGAGAAATATATTAAACCAACTCCAATCCTTTTACCAATTAACATCCTAGAAGATTTCACAAAACCATTATCGCTTAGTTTTCGACTTTTCGGGAATATATTGGCGGATGAATTAGTCGTTGTTGTTCTTGTTTCTTTAGTCCCCTTAGTAGTCCCTATACCGGTCATGTTTCTTGGATTATTTACAAGCGGTATTCAAGCTCTTATTTTTGCAACGTTAGCCGCAGCCTATATAGGTGAATCCATGGAGGGTCATCATTGAATTGACTAGTTTTCGAAATAATCTTTTTTTTTAGCTTAGCTCAATTCATGCATGGTTCCAGATAATCCGCTTGGTTGGAAAACAAAATAGTTAGAAATGCGTATGAATATACAACCTAGAGTTGTAGGAGAGAGAATAGACTATATTACGGAATTGTCAAAGTATATATGCATTAAGGGGGGCGGAGTCAGGCTAGATCTATATCCTTAATGTCTAGAAGTCCAGTCATCTTTTGTGCGGGTTTCCACTTTAAGGAATGATTTTCGAATCCGATTCAATAGAAAAAAAGAAAATACGCAAAATAGAAGAAACAAGTGTATATGGGATATTATATATTCCTAAGTTAGATTCATTATCTAATCCGATATATCGAATTCCCTCTATATGGAATTGGATTCCATATCCAGTTCTATGCAGCATATTGTTATCAATTGTATATCTTGATTTAATTCCTATTGGATTTGGATTAGGTCGATTTCAATAGGGGTTCTTCCTCTATTTCGTCTTTTATTATGGATTAGATTATAGGGGAAATAATAGGAACTCAAGGATATCGAAGAGTAAAGAAAGAAGGATGGAATGAAAGAGTTGTTGGTTGGAAAGAAAGAGAAATAGAATAATAAGAATCATATGGATTTACACAAACCTCTAATGATTAGAAACTAAAAATGAGATCTCGAAGTAGTTCGGACAATTCAGATTATCATTTCAATTTGTACTTTTTAGTTACTTCTCCCCAATAGAGCTTAGAAGTAAGAATTTCTTGGTTGATTGTATCCTTAACCATTTCTTTTTTTTTTTGACACGAGGAACTCACCATGAATCCACTAATTGCTGCTGCTTCCGTTATTGCTGCTGGATTGGCCGTAGGGCTTGCTTCTATTGGGCCTGGAGTTGGTCAAGGTACTGCTGCAGGACAAGCTGTAGAAGGTATTGCGAGACAGCCAGAAGCAGAAGGTAAAATACGAGGTACTTTATTGCTTAGTCTAGCTTTTATGGAAGCTTTAACAATTTATGGACTAGTTGTGGCACTAGCACTTTTATTTGCGAACCCTTTTGTTTAATCCTAAAAAAGAAAATGAGTGCTTTAGATTAGATACTTTTTTCTTTTTTTAGTAAATTGGTATTTGCTTCTGCAATTCCAATTATATCAATACTTTACTCCTATTTATTACTCCTGGAATTATCTATTTATTGGGACAGACAATACCCCACCCCAGGAAGGGCTGATTTGAGGATGATCAATTTAGAGGATATGCTCGCCTTCTTCCTTCCCGTCCTTAGTTTAGGACAGTGGAAAGTCTTTTTCCTTTTATTTTAGGAATTTTGAGAACATTTCAACAAAGGAGGTCTTTCACAGGTCAAACGAGACCTAAGACTTAATCTAAAATAAATTACTAGATTGAATCTATTTGCATTAAAAAAAAATTGCATTAAAAAAACCGATCAAAAAAGGGCGAGCGAAGTAAGTGATCGAAAAACTTTGTTCTTTGTTCGTCCTATCTATAAGAGGAGAGCATATGAAAAATGTAACCCATTCTTTCGTTTTTTTAGCTCACTGGCCATCCGCTGGGAGTTTCGGGCTTAATACCGATATTTTAGCA